TTATAACTTCTAACATAGAGTCTATAAATTTATTTCGGCCAATTGAACTTTCTCGAACTGTTTCTTTTTAAGAACCAAAAAGATTTGTGCCAAAATAACAGACGCCAAAAATAAAAAAAGTCCTTGGACACGTAATGGGTCTTGAAGTACTATTTCCCCGTCTCCCTGACCAAATCCGCCCACATTAGGATTACTCGTTAATGGTTGATCAAATTTGAGATATTCCCCCTCTGAAACAAGAAGTTCTGGGCCGGGAGGAATAATCTCGACCACTTGATGACTATCCGATGCATCCGTTATGGTTATCTCATAACCCCCTTTTTCTTTTCGTATTATTTTGCTGACTATACCTGCTGCTGTAGCACTATAAAATGTATTGTTACTCTTGCTCCCGTCGGGATAAATCTGGCCTCTTCCCCTGTTCCCGCCTACATATATAGGATATTTTAAGAAATGAGCATCCTTCTTAGTAGCGGGGTCCGGGGAAAGAATGGGAAAGGTGATTTCACTATATTTCTGACCTGGGACCAGGGCCCACCACAAGAATATTTTTTTTATTGGGACGATAGTTCTGAAAAGACAAATTTCCTATCTTTTCTTTCATCTGGGGAGAAAGCCGATCGGGAGGGGCTAATTCAAAACCCTCTGGTAAAATAATAACAGCCCCCACATTCAACCCCCCTTTTTTACCATTAGAAAGAACTTGTTTTAGTTGCACATCATAGGGGATTCGAACAACTGCTTCAAATACAGTATCCGGAAGTACCGCTTGTGGTACCTCAATATCCACGGGCTTATTAGCTAAATGGCAATTAGCACATACAATACGGCCAGTTGCCTCTCGTGGATTTTCATAACCCTGCTGTGCAAAAATGGGATATGCACTTGAAATGGATGTCCGAGTTATGATATATACCAGGAGCAATACGGAAATAGATCGAGTAATCCGTTGATTTATCCAATAAAAAGTATTTATAGTTTGCATGGTCCAATCGTTGATTCCAAAATTTCTACAATAAAATGGGGTAGGTCGCTTGTCTAGTTCCCTATCCACGATTCCGCTATTTGCTGGAATAAAAAAATAGATATAAAAATATAAAATAAATAGCATGAGATCGTCGAACGAGTAAATATCGAGTAGGTATATAATATAAATATCTAAATAAGTAATATTTTAACTGCTTTGCTTATCTACAATTACAAAGTAAAAAACATTAAAATTGGATTTCTTCAGAATTTATTCAAGTAGATCCTTGAATCAGTCATTCATTGAATGATAAATAACTACAAGTGACGGAGAGACACGATTTAAATAGCGGAAAATCCAATATTTAAAAATTGTATCGAGAATGACTGGAAAGGTGGAAACAAGACCGGATATAATTCGATCATTCTGAACAAATCCAAAATCTTTATAGATAGAGCCAATCATTAATTCCCAACCATGGGGTGAATGGAATCCGATACATAAATCCGTTAATAAAAGAATAGAGAAAACTTTGACTGTGTCGCTTAAGTTATATAGGAATTCCCGAGACCAAGAGTTCAAAATAACAAGGGTTTCATTACGCCAAATATAAAAACCACTTATAATAACAACACATATTAGATTGGTTGATAAGCGCAAGATCATATGGATATAACTCTCATTTTGTATCTTGATGAATTGGATTGCTTCTTTATGTATTCCTGTATGAAACTCTTGTGGATGTGTCTCCGAGTTGTTTTTAAAAATTTCTTCTACGAAGAGGAATTCTTCTAATTCTATAAAGTTTTCTAGAATACTCTTTTCTTGAATGATATTCAAGAAAATTTCGGATTCGCTAGTATTCCACCAATTAGTAATCCAAGATCCCAGACATTTTTTAAATGATAAATAAATCCCCCAGGGCAAAAATACTATAAATGAAAGATGAAAAATAGGAGAGAATGCTTTCTTTTTTGCCATTTTTTCGAGGGTAAGAATCTATTTTATTTTTTCTTTGTTATTTTTGGGTTAGTCTTTGAATCTAAACTAAAGAGTATGCTAATAATATATTTTTTTTTTAGAAAAAAACGAACTCCTTTTGTATCAAATTCTATCGAAATATCCAATACCTATAATTTCACTGATTACTTAAGAGTCAGGAATAGAATACTTGCGAGGGAAGGATACTTTGATGATCAAAAAATAACTGCTCAAATAGACATTGGAAAAAATCCAATTGTTTCTCTTTTTAAAAAATAAATTTTGATTTGAAAATAAAGGGTAAAAAAATCTCAAGATATGCTAGATATAAAGTCTTAATTGAATTACTCCCAATATTGAAATTAAAAAAATCAAACAAAAACTTTTGCGGATTGAAGTTTAAGTTATGTAGTTATGTGAATTTGCATACGCATAAAAGACTGCAAAGGGGGTTTATTTTTATGATTGTTTCATATACGTTTTCCTTGGTTGAATGACTTTCTTGCGTAAAGTTAAGTTATGGTGTAAAGTAGTCTTGCGTAGCCCTTTCTCAAAATACTTCAATTGGTACGCGCAAAAAATAGGCCAATTCCGCAGCTTTTTTTTCAAGTTCTCCTGGGGTCAAATTCTCATCCGTACGAGTCAAAGGAATGGCCCTATGGCCTCGGATGTCCATATAAAGGACACGACCAGCATAAATTCCTTCTTCCACTTCTATTCTAACAGACCTAATATCCTTTAGGAGGAATCGGAGGAATATGCGACGATTTATTCCAGGAAATCCCCAACGAAAAATACACACGATTCCCTCCTTTCTATTGAATAGATCATAACCACTACCTACATTCCATGAAATAGTACACCACAAATAGGAGCTAATAAAGAGACCCGCAATTCCGTAGAACGACATGACTATTCCTTGTGGAAAAAAAATTATCTGCTGGAGTGGAAAAAACGATATCAAATTTCGACCAAGATAACTGTAAGTTCCAACTAAAACAAATCCCAATGAACCTAAAAAAAGGGTAAAAGCCCAGCACAAATTACTTATTTTTCTAGACCCAGTTATAAGATCTATCCATATATGTTCTGATCGCCAACTCATACTTTAATCCGATTTTTTATTTTATTGGAATTGAGAAAATACTCAATAAATTTTTTACTTTGCTTTTTCCGAAGTAATTATCATCAAATAGTGCTAGTTTGATGGTAACTAGCACTAGTTTGATGGAAACCTTTCGGAGTAAATTCATCAACTTGGTTAGATCTAAAAAAAGAACCCCTTGAATACAATACGCTCCCACTATCACTATTCGGATCGATGTTCAAAAAAATGAATCTTATTTTTTTTGAACATTAATAAATAAATAAATCATTACACTTGCTGGCAATAATAGGCCTACTAATGGTACAAAAACAGAGGGAAGGTGGCTCATAGAAGGGTATCCCTGTTTACTATAAATAGTTTATTTTATATAAATAGTTTATTTTATTATATATCTAAATCGAAAAGAAATATATCTTATTGAATCATTTATAATTTACGAATTTTAATTCTTCTGAGTTCGTAGATCCTTTTCTTATTTTAGAATATTTACATAATATAATAAAAATACAATAAAAGAAAACAAATTGATTTTAGTACTTAGTAAGTTTATTATAAAATTTTTTTTTTATTTCACGAAAGGAAGAAGTTGCTCTTCCAGTTTAGGGGTTCGTAATCAGTACTATTGCCACTTTTCGGCAATTAGATCTTGTATTCCCCAATAAACTATATTTTTCCCTTCACTAACTATTTGCTTTGCTACGAATCAAAAAATTGGATTTAACAACGCTCTATATTGACTATATTGATTAGAATTTTGATTCAAAGGGAAAAGGTCGTGGAGCGTAAATAACTCACTAATAACGCTTTTTAAAAGATGACGTGGTATAATTAAGTCGAATAAACCCTTATGGAATAAAAATTCAGCCTCTTGTGAATCATTAGGTATGGTTTGATTCAATGTTTGTTCAATTACTCTTTTACCCGCAAACGCAACGTAAGCACGGGGTTCGACAATAATAATATCCCCTAACATACCAAAACTGGCTGTGACTCCACCAGCTGTAGGCGATGTAAGGATTGATACATAAACTAATCTTTTATTTGATTGATAATCATATAAAGCAGACGAGATTTTAGCCATTTGCATCAAGCTCAAACTTCCTTCTTGCATGCGCGCACCCCCAGAAGCAGACACTATAATAAGAGGTAAAAATTTGTTCGTAGCGTGCTCAATCAAACGGGTGATTTTTTCCCCGACTACGGATCCCATACTACCCCCCATAAACTTAAAATCCATAACCCCAATTGCTACGGGAATCCCATTTAGTTGGCCTATGCCTGTTTGAACAGCTTCAGTTAATCCTGTTTTTCTTTGATAAAAATAAAGACGATCTTTATAGGCCTCTCCCCCCCCCGAATCAAATTTAATCGGATCCCGAGAAACCATGTCTTCATCCATAGGATCCCACGTACCCGGATCAATCGAAAGTTCAATTCTATCTGAACTACTCATTTGCAAATGATATCCACATTGTTCACAAATAGTCATTTTTGATTTCAACACTTTTTTATAATTTAATCCATAACAATTGTCGCATTGAAGCCACAAATACATATATTTTTTCGTTCGATCGAGAATCCCGGGCCTTTCTCTTAGAGTTAACTCTACGCCTTTCGTACGAGTTCGTATACTCGAACTCCTGCCTTCGCTCCGAGTGTAGCTTTCACTTTCACCATAAACCCTGGACCCATGAATGTAACTGTCATTATCACTACCACTGCCAGGCGTAGTAGCTATACATATTTGCGACTGAAGATAACTGTCGATGAAACGATTAATATGAATCTTACTCTGAGGGCGGTGAAATCCATTCATACCCATCTTAAAGTTATAGTCATCAGTCAATACATTCATATTATAGTTATGAAATAAATTTTCAACTCCATTAATCTTATTAATCTTAGAGTGATCTTCGCTTCTAAATCCATTTTTAACTTCATGAA